CTTTTAAATTCATTAAAATTTCATGTACTGATTCTTGAATACCTACTATGGTAGAATATTCATGTGGTATTTTTTCAAATTTTGCACGGGTGATACATGTTCCTTCTATTTCCCCAAGCAAAGCTCTTCGCATCGCAATGCCTATTGTATCGGCTTGCCCTTTCATAAGTGGAGATAGAATAAAGCGTCCATAATAAAGACGCTTACTGTCTGCTCTTGATTCAACACACTTCCACTGTAGTGTCCGAGTAGATACTCTTACTTTCTCTCGAACCATAATAATATTATTTGATCAGATCATTGAATCGTTTATTTCTCTTGAAATCTCTTTTATTTTCATTTCTACACACGTCTTTTTTTAGGAGGTCTACAGCCATTATGTGGCATAGGGGTTACATCACGTACGAAATTTAATAGTATACCACTTCGACGAATAGCTCGTAATGCTGCATCTCTTCCGAGACCAGGACCTTTTATCATGACTTCTGCTCGTTGCATACCTTGATCTACTACTGTCCGAATAGCATTTCCTGCTGCGGTTTGAGCAGCAAATGGCGTCCCCCTTCTTGTACCATTGAATCCACAAGTACCGGCGGAGGACCAAGAAATTACCCGACCCCGTACATCTGTAACAGTCACAATGGTATTGTTGAAACTTGCTTGAACATGAATAACTCCCTTTGGTATTCTACGTGTACTTTTACGTGAACCACTACGGGCATTCGTACGTGAACCAGTTCTTGGTCTAGATTTTGCCATACTTTATCATCTCATAAATAGAAATTCGAGATATATGGATATATCCATTTCATGTCAAAACAGATCCTATTTTTTTCATTGGGTCCTTTACGTTAGAGAGCCCCTTTTCAAAAGATTATCCTTGTCTTTGTTTATGTCTCGGATTAGAACAAATTACTATAATTCGTCCCCTCCTACGGATCAGTCGACATTTTTCACAAATTTTACGAACGGAGGCCCTTATTTTCATAGTTGTCGTTCCTTAACTTAATTCTGACTCTATTTATTGGAAGAAAATAAGTTTCTTGAAATGTTGAACCTCAAATTGTATCCCCATGAAGGGAATGCTGAAGTTGAAAAAACAACCTAATCATTCGAATCCTTGTTGTGGCATCTATAAATTATACGCCCTCTGGTTGAATCATAATGACTTACTTCAATTTTGCCCCTCTCCCCCCATCGTATACGTATAAAACTCCGTCGGATCCTTCATGAACCATAACCTAGAATTAGATCTTCATTATCGAAAAACCCCGAGCATACATACCATTTAGAAGGAGAAGTGATTCATTAATGAAACCTTCATGAATCCATTTTTTTGTTCTTTCATTCTAGGTAAAAGCCCTAGAAGTATCACCTAATGTAGTAGGAATGATATCAACTAACCCACCCTTTTTTCTTTTGACAAATAGGAAATTCCGGATCCAATTCGGATATCAGAAAGATTACCATATATAACACAAGATTTCTCCGCCGATTCTTTCAAGTCGAGCCTCTCGGTCTGTCATTATACCTCGAGAAGTCGAAAGAATTACAATCCCCATCCCGCCTAAAATTCTAGGAATTCGTTGATAGTTCGAATAGATTCGTAGGCCAGGCCTACTGATACGTTTTAAATTTAAAATAGTTCGATAGGGTCCTTTCCTATTCCTTCTATGTCGTAGGGTTAAAACCAAAAAATATTTGTTGTTTTCCTGATGCTTCCTCACGTTTTTGATAAAACCTTCTCTTAAAAGTATTTTAACAATGTTTTCCGTGATGTTAGTGGATGCTATTTGAATCGTCCCTTTTCTATTCATGTCAGCATTTCGTATAGAGGTTATTATGTCAGCAATAGTATCCCTACCCATGATAAACTAAATTTTGGGTTGCCTCCCATTTTTGATATAATCAACATGCTATTTTTTATTTATTTTTATATTTTATTTATTAAATAAAGGGATATGCGTCAGATACAACCTAATCCACTAATTAATCTATTTCATCCAAATACTATGTATAATAGAACTATATTACGTATGATCTCATCTTATAATACCTCAGGTGCTAATGAAACTATTTTAGTGAAATTTAACTGTCTCAATTCTCGGGCAATCGCACCAAAAACTCGAGTTCCTTTTGGATTTCCTTCTTGATCAATCACAATTGCAGCATTATCATCATATCGTATTATCATACCGTTGTCACGTTTAAGTTCTTTACAAGTACGTACAATTACAGCTCTGATCACTTCTGATCTTTCTAGAGGTGTGTTTGGTAATGCTTCCTTGATCACAGCAACAATAATGTCACCGATATGAGCATATCGGCGATTACTAGCTCCTATGATTCTAATACACATTAATTCTCGGGCCCCGCTGTTATCCGCTACATTCAAATGGCTTTGAGGTTGAATCATATCATTTTTTAATCTGTTCTTTCAATGTTAATGCAAAGGGCGAAGTAAAAAAAAAAAGAAATATTGTTTGTCAAAAAGAAACCTGCAATTGTTTTTTTATCCCCAAGACTTCTTTCCTTTGGTTCTACGTTCCTATCCCGAAATCATAAATTGAGTTCGTATAGGCATTTTGGACGCCGCTATTGAAATAGCCTTTCTGGCTATATTTTCTGCTACTCCCCCCATTTCATAAAGTATTCTACCTGGTTTAACGACAGCTACCCAATATTCGGGAGATCCTTTACCCGAACCCATACGTGTTTCCGTAGGTCTTACTGTAACTGGTTTGTCTGGAAATATACGTACCCATATTTTTCCACCACGGCGCACATTTCTTGTCATTGCTCGTCGCCCTGCTTCTATTTGTCTAGATGTGATCCAAGCGGGTTCAAGTGCCTGAAGAGCATATTTACCGAAACAAATACGATTACCTCGATAAGATATTCCTTTCATTCTTCCTCTATGTTGTTTACGAAATCGGGTTCTTTTGGGGTTATAGTTGATGGTTCTTTCTCAATTCCACCTCTACTACAGAACCGGACATGAGAGTTTCTTCTCATCCGGCTCCTCGCGAATGAAACGATTCGAATTTTATAATTTTATGACAATATACTGAATCATGGATTCTTTGAGATTTCATCTAATCTATTAGAAATTTCTATATCTTGTTTGGATATATACTTAAACATGTATTTTTTTTTCTAGATAATTATTTTTATTTATAGATAATGTCGTTTTTTTATAACGAATCTTTATTTTGTTTTGCCTTTGATCGATCATATTATCATATTGGATCGAACAAGATTGAGTAATGTAAAAGAAGATTGATTAATCTAATAAAAACTTTCGCGGGCGAATATTTACTCTTTCAATATCTATCTTAGTTGTAGGGTTAGCTCATGAATTCTCGGAATAAATGAATTGGTCCCTGGTTCGTTCCGCCATCCCCCCTAATGAATTATTAGGATTCATTTTTCAATAGAATCTTACGTATTCATAGGTTCCATCGTTCCCATCGCTTCGCAATTAATGGTTAGGTTTGAATTCTATAATGGAGCCCCTCATGAAATTTGTTCTTGAGTCAATCTTCTCAGTCTTTATTGGCTCGAGGCTCTTGATTTTTTTCTATGAATAGATTCATATAGTTATGGATGAATCAGTATTGATGCTTTATTACACTGCCTTTTATGAGATGACTCATAAACCTTACATATATTGGAATCCTATATCATTGATATTCTTTTTCTTTCTTTCTCTCAACCTTCCTTTTATCTGCATACTTTTTTTATATCATAATCAGATTGATTTTTTTTTATGCAAGAAAGATTTCAGTTGCTACAATGATATGACCAATATATCATATCTTGACTGCTCTTTTGTATCCAGATAATGTGAAACGATGAGTTGGTTATTAGTTCTATAGTTATTAGTTCACAGTAGGGGTCTGTCCATTTTTTTGGAATTCTATCCTATAAAAAAAACCAACGAGTCACACACTAAGCATAGCAATTATATGAAATCATCAATCAAATTTTTATTCAACCTTACAGAATTGCTTATTTTTTTGATTTAAGAGAAAAAGTTTTTTTTATTCTATTTTTTTTTATCAATGGATATAGTGTAAAGAGTAAAGACAAGGAAAGTATTCTTATTCTCCATTCTTATTCCCCAAATATCCAAATTTTGATGCCTAATACTCCATAGACCGTTTGGACTCCATAGGAACAATAATCAATTTTAGCTCGAATGGTTTGTAGAGGAACCCTACCTTCTCTGATCCATTCGACACGTGCAATTTCTTTTCCGTCGATGCGACCTGCAATTTGTACTTGAATTCCTTTTGTATCTGCCTGTTCGGTTAATTCAATAGCCTTTTTTATTGCTTTGCGAAATGAAACTCTATTCTTTAATTGTCCGGCTATAAATTCTGCAAGAATATTAGGGTGCCCATAAGGGTTTGTAATTCTTGTGATAGCAATGTTGAGTTTTCGGTTCACACAATTAAGTTCTTTTTGTACATTCATCTGTAATTCTTCGATTCTTCGCGTCTTGCCTTCTAGTAATAACTTTTGGAATCCCATATAGATTATGACTTGAATCAGATCAATTCTTTTTCGAATTTCTATGCGTGCAATTCCCTCTACACCAGAGGATATTCTCATATTTTTTTGTATATAATTCTTGATACAATTTCGTATTTTTTGATCTTCTTGTAGACCCTCGGAATAATTTTTGGCTTGTGCAAACCAAATAGAATGATGACCTTGGGTTGTACCAAGTCTGAAACCAAGTGGATTTATTTTTTGTCCCATAATCCCCCACTATTATACATATAATGATATGTCATATCTGTGTACTTCTTTTTTTTTTTCCATTCGGATTTTTTTAAGCAAAAGAAATCTTCTTCTTCATAGAAAGATGTATCTTTCAATACAATCCTTATATGACAAGTGGGTCTTTTTATTGCATAACTCCGTCCTCGAGCTCGAGGTTTTAATTTTTTCATAGTAGTACCCTCGTTGACTTCGGCTTTACTAATAACTAA